TATCTTTTGCTCTATCAAAACGGCGTATTTCTAAATTTTCATAGGGCCCTCCCGGAATTCCTTCTAGCGCCTGTTGAATAATTTTTATGGATTCCGTCATTTCACTGATTCGTACTAAATAACGAGCTAATGAATCCCCCTCTTTTTGCCATTGGACTTCCCAATCAAATTCGTCGTAACACTCATAATGATCAACTTTACGAAGATCCCATTGTATTCCGGAAGCTCGTAGCATAGGTCCCGACAAACCCCAATTTATTGCTTCCTCTCCACCAATAATCCCTACTCCTTCAACGCGTTCTAAAAAAATGGGATTCCGTGTAATAAGCTTTTGATATTCGGCAATTCCTGTTAAAAAGTAATCGCAAAAATCCAAACATTTATCTATCCAGCCATGAGGTAAATCAGCAGCGACTCCTCCAATACGAAAAAAATTGTGCATCATTCGCATACCGGTGGCAGCTTCGAATAGGTCATATATCAATTCTCTTTCTCGAAAAATATAGAAGAAAGGGGTCTGTGCCCCAATATCTGCCATAAAAGGGCCAAGCCATAACAAATGTGAAGCTATACGACTTAACTCCAACATAATGACTCTGATATAACTGGCCCTTTTAGGGACTTGAATATTCCCTAATTGCTCTGGTGCATTTACAGTTATTGCTTCTGTGAACATAGTAGCTAAATAATCCCAACGTGTTACATAAGGCAAATATTGTATAATTGTTCGATTTTCCGCAATTTTTTCCATACCTCTGTGTAAATAACCCAATATTGGTTCACAGTCAATAACATCTTCACCATCTAGAGTAACAATGAGTCGAAGAACACCATGCATTGATGGGTGGTGAGGTCCCATATTGACTATCATGAGGTCTTTTCTTGTAGCTGGTACAGTCATAGTTTTTCCTGATTCATTCTTCCATGAATTGCTGAAAGCGAAAAGAAGTTCATCAAACTTTAAGCGAATAATTCAAACTAACTCTTCAAATTAACGAGTTTTTCTCTCTCGAATATCCAACTGTCCTATTAATTCTTTATAACGTGCTCTGTTTTTTTTTGACAAATAAGCCAGCAGCCGTTGACGTTTTCCCAGAATTTTCCGCAGACCTCTCTGAGATAAATAGTCTTTTTTGTGTAATTCCAAATGTGAGGTAAGTCTCCGTATCTTGTTGGTGAAACTTACTACTTGAAATTCAACGGATCCGCTATTTTCTTTGTTTTCTTCTTGTTCTTGCAAAATAATTGAAATAAATGAATTTTTTACCATAAAAGAATTTCACACTCCCCTTTTTACAGATAGTTATTTTATTGGATCAGTAATAATAGTAATAATAATGTAAGAAATTTTAATGTAGTATACACAATAATCAAAAGTTTTTTATAGATTCCTGTTTTTTTCAATGAACATTAATGAATCCTTTTTTGGAGTTCATTTGTATAGTCATACAAAAAGAGGATACCAAATCGTTTAGTACGAAGATTCTGTTGATTAATTTATAGCTTTAATTTTTACGCCATTTACTTATCCTAGAGGGGGATGTAAGACAGCGCATATGACCATCGGGTTGTTTGCATATAACATGGATATTTACAGATCACGGACAGAAAAAAAAATGAAAAATCTGATTGATAGAACAACATAATATATAGAAAACTCAAAAATTTAAATCAGGGGTACATATATATCCTTAACATACTCAAGCGGCTCCCATTATTGGTATCAAACCAATAGCGATTCATACAAGCTAAATCTTCTAATCGATAATTAGGCCAAAAAAATAACTTTAATTTAATTAATTCATTTTTTTTTCGGTCAAAATTTTTACTTTCATCCAAAAATTGACTCCAATTTTTTATCTTGTTCTCCTTGGAAAATGTTTTATTTCTATGCGCACCATTCTGATTCTTTAAATTCAAATTGAAAGAAATTAGAATTCGCAATTCTCTACGACGTCTAGATGATAAAATTTTTTCAGGAACAAGCAAATCATAATTATTTTTGTCTTTATTTAGAGTTTTTCTTTTACGTCTTGGAATGGATTCATCAAAATTATTCTTAGCAACATTTTGGGGGTTTCGGTATCTTTGATTACTTTGGTGCTTACTTTTATGAACCAATGAAATACCTATGATTTGATACATAAAAAACTGTCCGTCATTTTTTACAGATAGACGGGTAGGTTCCATAATTAATATTCCCTTTTTCGTTAATTGTGTAAGATTTAAACGCCTTCTCATTATATCCAGATTCATTTCTTTCCTTTGAATATAGGATATAGTAATTTTTCTTACATTTATGAGGCTAAGCAGGAGACCATATATCTGGATATTATTCATCATTTTTTGATTCAATTGATTCAAACGTCCAGTCCATCTTAATTGAAAAGGAAAATCTCCTTTAAGGAATACTTTTAGTTTTTCGATCGATTCTAAAAAATATTCTTCAATATTGTTTTGATTCTTTAATTCAAAATATTGTTTTGAATTTGATGGTCTAAAATTTAAAAAATATTCATCCGCCTCTTGTTTTCCTTTGATATTTGGATTTTCACTAAAATTTGGATTGATATTCAAATTAAAAAGAAGTAAGTTGCTTGGGATAAACCAAGGTTTCTCTTTATATTTATGATAAAGTATTAAAAACTCTGGAAATAAAAAAACTTTAGGATTCGATATGAGGTGATTTAAGATTAATAATTTTTCATTCATTCCCATCCAATCAAAAAAGACCTTTTTATAATTGATTTTGGAATTTGATTTAATTGGAAGATAAAAAAGACCATTATTATGAGAATTCTCTGTTATTTGGTCCTTATTAGGTTCAACCTGAATATTTGTATTAAATTTCCAACCCAAATATTTTCTATCTGTATTTTTTTCCATATATATAATATCACTTTTTTCTAGATAATTCTTGATAGGAATATTATTGAGTATGTTAAAAAAAGTTTCTTTATTTTTGGTGGAATTTTCTTGCTTCTTTATTGTTTCTAATGATGATCTATAAATATCAGACTTATTCTTAGTTTCAGAATTCATATATTTATATGAGAAAAGATCATATCTATAGTTTTTTTGAAAATTATCCTCTTTATTTGGTAATAAATATACTTTCAAATTTTGTTTTTTTTTGTAATCCAATAATGGGTCTTTTTCATAGAAATACCCTTTCTTTAAATCATCATTTTGAGACATATGGCATTGATTTATTTGATTTCGCCATTTTTGTGGGACTAATGTAGACCATGTAATCTGAGATAAATCATATTGATAATGACTTCTTAACCAGTTTTTCCATGGATTCTTTTCATAATTTGAAAGTTTGTTATGTCTTACTTTGGAATCAAATATTCCTTGTGTTCCAAAAAAATCCTTTATTTCATTCTTAAGAAAAAAAGATGGTCCATTATATTGAAGAATAGATCTTAACTTATTGAAGTTAATAACTTGGGTTTGTGATAATTTAAAAAATACATATTTTTGTGACAAGTAAGATAAATCAAAAAAAATATGTGGCTTCTGCTTACTATTTCTAAGATTATCAAAAGCCTTTTTTATAGTCATAGGCGAAATGAAGTCAATTTTATTTTGTTTTTTTTTATTAATTCTTTCTTTATCTTTATTTATTTCATTATTGTCAATGTATTTTTCAAGAATTTTTTTTGTTGATTCCATAAAAAGTTGTAGAGAAATTCTGCGCATATTAATTATACATAAAAAGATATCTACGTATATTTTTTCAATGCAAAATTGAAATATTAATTCAATATTTTTTCTTTTTAATATTTTCCAAATTTTTGGGGGTGATTCTCGATTATTCTTTTTATTTTTTTTCATTATTTCTATTTGATTTCTGATTGTGTTTCTTCTATCAATTCTATGTTTAATCTCTTCTTTTGCCTGTGAATAATCTCTAGATTTATTTTGACTAAATGATTCATGAATTATCTGAGTGCTGATTATCGAATCCTTTTCTGTTTGAGTTTCACTTGATTCATATATTTCTCTCGGTATAAATAATGGAATTTTCTTTCCTTTTAAAAGTATTTGTTTTAAAAAGAAAAATGCTTTTTCTTGTTGCTTTGTTATTTTTTTTAAAACTCTTTGAACTCTAAAATTAAAATTTCTTATTTCGACTTTGTAGTCTATATCTTTAAAAACGGGTTCAAAAAAGGAAGGTGTTTTTCGAGGAGGACCAAAAGGATATTCTGTTTCCATTCCCAAAACTGTTAAAAAACAAGAATCAAAATCATCTTGTTGCTTTCGATCTCTATCAGAGAGTCGTAGCTTAGATCCGTGCCACGGTTTCAAATGAAAAGGATATAAGATTTTGATCTGAAAACCTTCTATTAACCAATTTTTAGGAAATTCTGTTTTGGAGAATTGAAGACCATTATAGCTGCACTTTAAATAAATTTCTCTATTCCAATCTTGGAAATCCTCATACCATTCCGGAGATTGCCGTAATAAAATACGGCCAATATTCTTAGCTATTATCAATAAGGGTAATTTAATATACCTTCTAAAAATTGATTGTGCTAGTAACAGAATACTTCTTGTTTTTTGTGCATATGGAATGTTTTCCCAGAATTCCATTGCGTCTTCCTGGTTGTTTTTTTTTATTTGGAATTGTTGATCTAAAATTTCAAATTCTGACTTTTTACCCAACCAATCTCTAATATTAAAAAAAAGATTCATTAGGTCGGATATAGGAAAAGGAAAATCTTCCATTTTTTCCAAAAAAAGAGGGGAATGGGGATTTCCTTGAGACGGTCCCCAAATAACCATTTTACGCCTTTGACTGCGCATAGATCCTTTGATTACGGCTCGACGAAAATCTGGTTCTTCCAAATAACTTATAAAACCCGAATCTCTATTAAATTTTGTATAAAGATTATAATTCTTGAAATTAGATTTCTTAAAACTTCGTTTGGAACGAGTTAAAAAATCTATACGTTTAAATTTTCTTGTTCGAAGCTGGTGATCCAGCCCTTGCA